AAAACCAAAATACTTAGAGGACTCTTCTGACAAAATAAAAAAATATGTAATTGTCAGCAAAGTTGTTTTTTTTATTCAGTTCAAATCCAAAAAACGCTTCTTACTTATACATAAGGCACAGGTCGTCGATTCAGCAAAAGAGGGAAAATGCTCTTTTTTAGAAAGTTCAAATTATTTTATCAAAATGAGTGTTCTATATCGATAAAATATTCATTTGAAAACCATCTCTATATTTTCATAGTGGTAGAAAGAGTACCGTGCTGTGTCTCGACTTCAAACGGTTTGCTTTAACCATCTTAACAGCCCCACATTATTGGTTGCTAGAGAATCTAAAGTGGATTTGCCAATTAATCACGAAATGCTGTGGTTCTTACATATAATTTATTAAGAAGTAATTCGTGGGGTCATGCACCTTCCTTGTTATAACGGAAAGGGGTACAGCGGATTAGATCCCGCTTATTCTTGAAATAAACAACTCACACACACTCCCTTTCCAAAAAAGATCAATACACCAACCACTACACTTAGATTTATTGGATTTGTTGCTAAAATGTCGGTATTAAATCCGAAACTCCCGGCAGATGGCCAGTGGCCCAAAGAAACGAAAGAATCGGTTACATTTTTCATATAATCTCCTCTTAATAGATAGACTAAAAAATCAATGAGAGCTCTTTTTCTATCACTTTGCCCCTCTTTTTTTATTTATTCTTTTTTTTTTTTTTTGAAATCGAGTCAAAAAATATTCGAGTTATAAAGTATGAACTACCCCCTCATTGTTCCAACACCTCATAAAAAGAGTTTCCTTTGGACTACGAACGGGAAGGATGAAAGCGAGTCGGTATACTAATTCCTCATCTGCCAAATCAGCCCTTCCCGTAGGTTATTTTCGCAACGAATAAGGAATTGTAGGAGTGAAATTTGGATCTAATTTGAAAAAGCAAACGACAAGTCCAAGGCAATAAAATAGAAAAATATGTATTTTTTTCCTATTTCTAAGATTAAACAAAAGGATTCGCGAATAAAAGTGCTAGTGCTACAACCAATCCATAAATCGTTAAAGCTTCCATAAAGGCTAAACTAAGCAATAGAGTACCTCGTATTTTTCCCTCTGCCTCAGGCTGTCTCGCGATACCCTCTACGGCTTGACCCGCAGCAGTCCCTTGACCAACTCCAGGTCCAATAGAAGCAAGCCCTACAGCCAATCCAGCAGCAATAACGGAAGCAGCAGAAATCAGTGGATTCATGATAAGTTCCTCGTACCAACAAAAAGAAATGGTTAATGATACAATCAACCAATGAATAATGAATTAGGACTTAATTATTCCATCGATAGGATTCATCATCCAGTCGAAGTAACTAAGAACTTCGAGGAATATTATTGAATCATCCGAACTACTTCGATATCTCTTTTTTCATTTCTATCCACAGAGTTTTTGTGAATCCATAGAACTTTAGTTCTTCCATTTCTTGGTTCCGAACTGTTATTTCAACTCTTCCATCTTTTCTTGATTTCATCTCTTTTTTCAGCCAATTCACAGCCACAAGGTATGGAAGGACTTCTATTGTAACCCACACACAGCTGCGGGGCAAATGAAATATATCTTTAGTTCATATATAACTAGTCAATATCTAATATCACATATACACGTCTTTCTTGCATAACGTAAACCATTAGATTCAATCGGATTGGAGAATCAATCCATTTTTTTCGGAATCCCGTTTTTTGTAAATTCTTTTCTCCCTTACGTTTTGTTTATCATTATTCCAACGGAATACAATCTAAATGGCAAATTAAATTGAATTAAATTGATTAGTACGAATTATTGCATAGAAATTATTTGATTGATCTAAGTTCATGCAATTTATTATTTAAAAATATTTTCTTTTGGTCAATTGTTGAATAAAATCAACCGTAAAGTATAAGCCTTTCTCCCGTTTTTTATTTAATCACATGTCGTAGAATATATCTTATTCAAATTCTAATTTGAATAAGAAGGTTGACTGACCAATATAATAGAAAGTGAATATTCGTCGGGGAAAGGTAGGATATTAAGTGGACTAAAAGAGAATTTAAGGAAAAAGATCTTTATAGATCTCTTTCCTTTTTTTTTACAACTCTCTAATATCGTAATTTTTGATTTCTTTGTTCCTATTGCTTTTTATCGTATATAGAGTCTTGTATATTTCTATTCCTTAAATAAATCATCTTGGGCCACACGCTTTGTGCTAAGCGAAAAAAGACTATTTCAATGATGTCCTTCCATGGATTCACCTATATAAGCCGCGGCTAAAGTTGCAAAAATAAGAGCTTGAATACCACTTGTAAATAATCCAAGGAACATGACAGGGATAGGAACCACTGAAGGTACTAAAGAAACAAGAACAACAACTACTAATTCATCCGCCAAGATATTCCCGAAAAGTCGAAAACTAAGTGATAACGGCTTTGTGAAATCTTCTAAGATGTTAATGGGTAAAAGGATTGGGGTTGGTTGAATAT